TATAGAATATATAGAATATGAATAAAATAAGAAATTAGAATAGAAAAAAGAAAATAATAAACAGAGTGTTCTTATTCAAAACGCCCTGTGATCTTCAACCAATTCTGTGCTTCAATATAATTACCAGGGGTAAGGGCTATAGCTTGTTTCCAATATTCAGCGGCTTGATCAAACCAAGATTCCGCAATTTCAGAATCTCCCTGTTGAATGGCCTGTTCTCCGCGGTCGGAATAGGTGAGTAAATTCCTTCCCTTAGAACCGTACTTGAGAGTTTCCTGACTCATACGGCTCAACAGTCAATTCTTTTGATCTTCCATTTTTTTCTGGAGTTAACCACAAGAAAAGAGGTTAATTACATGAGTTTCAAACTTGAATTTGGATTAATAAAGAATTGAATCCTTTTTTCTAGTTTTATCTTTTCTCCTACCTTCAGAAGAATAAAGCATTGGCATTAACACTCTCATTAGAATTTTCTGAAAGGTAACTATCTCGATTTCATATATCATATACTTTCATATATGATATATCAATTTCTATAGAATCTTTGAGAAAAAGACTTTTCTTCATAAGAAAGAAAAGACTTACTATCTTTGGGATCTGATACTACACCGCTGCTCAAAACCTTAGGGGATCGACTTTCTTACATAAGTGGATTCCTAACTCTTCTATCATGATATAAGTAAGCAGTTCTTGTTGTATCGGCCAAAAACCTTGTTAATTGATCTTTACGGTGCTTCCTCTATCAATTAGATCTTTTATCCATAGAAAAAAGTATCTAGGCATATATATTTCTTCATATTTCGACTTCTATGAAGTTTCTTTCTTTGCTACAGCTGATAAAAATCGTTGTTTTGGACGATATATATGTAGAAAGCCTATTTTTTTTTCTAGTATTTATTAGTATTAGCGGATTTGCTCGTTCTTTTCTTTTTTCTTTCTATAGTGGAGATAGTCGCACGTAATGACAGATCACGGCCATATTGTTAAAAGCTTGAGGTAAGAACGGGTTTCGTTCGAGTGCCCGAAAATAGTATTCCAAAGCTTTCGTATGTTCTCCGTTACTTGTGTGGATAAGGCCTATGTTATAAAGTATATAACTTCGATCATAGGGATCAATTTCCAGTCGCATAGCCTCATAATAATTCTGTAAAGCTTCCGCATAATTTCCTTCAGATTGAGCCGACATCCGTTACGGTCGTCATTCGGTTCAAAGAATCTCCGTTCCAGAACCGTACGTGAGATTTTCATCTCATACGGCTCCTCCTTTATGTGTATAATGATAAACATACATAGAATCAAAAAAGATTGCAATATTCTCATTATCAACTGAGCGGGACTAGTGTTTTTACACGAAATCTCTAGTCAACCTTCCTGTAAAAGATCTTTTCTTAACATCAAGTATGTTATTACTGGATAAATAGTCACTTCAACAATTTCTTTGTTCTCAACGCCGCTAAATTTCCCGGAATTAGTCACTTCAACAGTCTTCGATGGTTATATGGGTATCCAAAATACGAACGAGATGGATGTTTCTTGTCCCAACCATTCTTGTTAGTCCCGATCCCGATAAGAAAGGAAGGATTTTTTTTTACAAAGTTTTCTAGTATTGTTGATTCCTAAGCGTAGTGCTTCTTCCCCCATGCCGCCCATTGGTACTGTGGAGTAGGGTTGACCTAACCCCATAGGTATAGGTATAACCTTTCGCTTAATACTATAAACCTAAAATTGAAGCATATGAGGCTGCATTAATCGGGGATACACGACAGAAGGACTTAATCGTTTTATTTCCAAACTTCACCTTCAGCAAGCGTAGGTTTTTTTTTCAAAATTTTTTTCTTTCTCTCCGAAGAATGTATCTTTCTCCTAAAACGGAGATCGGTAAAAAAAAAGATAATCAAATCGCACCATCTCTGTAATAAGTGAATGCCTCTTTTTCTCCGGAAGTTGTCGGAATTATTCGTAATAAGATATTGGCTACAATTGAAAAGGTCTTATCAATAAAATTTCCATTTATCCGAGATCTAGGCATAGGTAGCAATCCATTCTATAATTTCATTTTTTATCGCGTGAGAAAATAATCCCCCAAACAAAGGAATTGTACAATACAGTACGAAATAACGTAAAAACGGACTTATTAATCAAATTACTTTATCCTATGGCTGGCCTCGAAGGAGGTTTTTTTTTTGATAAAAACTTTTTCTTTCTATTTTTATAGTTTCAATTGATTGTGTGCGCCTACCCAAATGGAATATGAATGACTCACTATTCACTCGGTTTCTGGGCATAATCATTATGTAGGAGAGATGGCCGAGTGGTTCAAGGCGTAGCATTGGAACTGCTATGTAGGCTTTTTGTTTACCGAGGGTTCGAATCCCTCTCTTTCCGCACCTTTACAAAATTCATCAATGTTACTGACCGAAATGTTTAAAAAAACAATGGATACCTTTATTCCAACTGTCTTTGATATGGATTCTCTTTTCCTATATCCATGTCTATGATA